GTATATATATAGCATATTTTTTATATATTATACCATATTTTTCCTATATGCCTCTCCTTCTATCATTTTGATCATGCAATTTGGAATACTCGAAGGGTCAATTCTTTTCTTTTAATTCTTTATCTTTTACATTATATATATATATTATTTCTTTTCTACATTCATATTAATTCTGAATAACTAAGAATGAAAAGTTAATAGCTAAGATTCTTGCAGTTTACTAAATTCCTATGGATGTACAATTTATGTTATGCGAGCCCGCTTAGCTCAGAGGTTAGAGCATCGCATTTGTAATGCGATGGTCATCGGTTCGACTCCGATAGCTGGCTTTTTTCTATTTGTTTGAGTTTTTACGTGATTGATAATGTCTTTTTTAAATTAAAGTGAAAAGACTTCTTTCTTTTTTTCCAAAGGTTACCGATTATTATGTCGTAGGAATGTAAAGTTCTAAAGAATTGTTAGAGTAGTTAAATCTCCGCAAAACAAATCAAGAAAAAGAAAAGGACCCTTCTCTTTTCCTATATACATTCTTTGTGTATATATAAGGTATATACAAGGTATATATAAGAAAGTTCGAATATTAATACAATCCATCTCAGTATTCTTTATAGTATAATTCGAATACTTCAGTAGATTTGACTTCATTTATTATATTTATCCTTTAGTTCTAGTTCAGTTTGAATTTAGGTTTATGTAATTTCAATAAAATAGGGCAAATTAGGAGTATTTATGTCACGTTACCGAGGACCTCGTTTCAAAAAAATACGCCGTTTGGGGGCTTTACCGGGATTAACTAGTAAAAGTCCTATAGCCAGGAGTGCTTTTTCGCGCTCTGGTAAAAAATCTCAATATTGTATTCGTTTAGAAGAAAAACAAAAATTGCGCTTTCATTATGGTCTTACAGAACGACAATTACTGAAATACGTTCGTATCGCCGCAAAAGCCAAAGGACCGAAGGGTCGGGTTTTACTACAATTACTTGAAATGCGTTTGGATAATATCCTTTTTCGATTAGGTATGGCGTCAACTATTCCTCAAGCCCGCCAATTAGTTAATCATAGACATATTTTAGTTAATGGTCGTATAGTCGATATACCAAGTTATCGCTGCAAACCCCAAGATCTTATTACAGTGAAGGATGAACAAAAATCGAAAGATATGATTCAAAATTCTCTTCATTCATTCCCCCAGGAGAAATTGCCAAAACATTTGACTCTTCACCCATTCCAATATAAAGGATTGGTCAATCAAATAATAGATAGTAAATGGGTTGGTTTGCAAATAAATGAATTGCTAGTCGTAGAATATTATTCTCGTCAGACTTAAACCTAACTAAAAAAAGAGGGGTTGTTCGGACAATTTTGCCCCAATCACCCAAGTCATAAGTAAAGAAATCTAAAGTAAAGTAAGGGGTTGATCGGAGGATTATCCCCCATTGATATATCATAGAATGATATGGGTATTTTCATCCCTTGCCTAGTCTTTCCAGAGAAATTCGGGATAAAGAATCCATATCAAGGAAAGGTTCTTGGAATAAAGGTATCCGTTATTATGTGATTTGATACATTGTGGTCAGTCACATTGAGAATTTTGATGAAGGTACGGAAAGAGAGGGATTCGAACCCTCGGTAAACAAAAGCCTACATAGCAGTTCCAATGCTACGCCTTGAACCACTCGGCCATCTCTCCTACATAATGATTATGGCCCAGAAAGCGAGTGAATCGCGAGTCATTTCTATTAGATTAGATGTTGGATAGGTACAGTACGCCCTATTCATTCTAACTAGAAAAAACTCTAAAAATAGAATAGAAACCTTTTAATCAAAACAAAAAAACATTATCTTTATACTCCCAAGGAAATGCTTTTTTGTTGTTTTTATGAAAAACTTTTTCATAAAAACAATACAATATAGATATATATCTATCAATAAAGATATATATCTATTCATGTCATGTTTGCGAAGATGGCCTTCCTCTCTTTTTCTGATATCTATACTGGCTTAAATCAAGGGATTGGAACAAATCGAACGGGCGGTCTATCTATCTTTTTTTTTATGAGTTAAGTCCATTTTTATGTTATTTCGTACTCTACAATTACTTTTTTGTGGGATCGTTTTCTCCCGAGAGGTAATTAAAAGGAATTAAAAAGTGGATTGCTACCTATGCCTAGATCGCGGATAACTGGAAATTTTATTGATAAGACCTTTTCAATTGTAGCCAATATATTATTACGAATAATTCCGACAACTTCAGGAGAAAAAGAGGCATTTACCTATTACCGAGATGGTGTGATTTGATTTTTTTTTTATTGACCACTGTCAAGTCTTAAGAGAAAGGCACATTGGCCGGGATAAAAAGATTTGAAAGAGCTCTACGCTTGTTGAAGGTGAAGTTTCTAAAAAAACGATTCCTTCTGTCGTGTATCCTCTCGATTAATGCAACCTCAAATGCTTCAATTGTCGATTAGAGCATTGAGCGAAAGGTTACGCCTATGGCTTGGGTTATGTATTTCCGATTAACCCTACTCCTACTTTATTAGTACCAATAGGCGGCATAAAGGAAGAAAAGAAGCACTACGCTTAGGAATCAACAAAACGAAACCTTTGTTAGAAATTATCCCTTTTCCTTATTGGGATCGGGACTAAGAAGAATGGTTGGGACAACGAATATCCATCTCATTCGTACTTTGGATACCCGTATAGCCATCGAAGACTGTTGAAGTGACTAATTTCTAGAAATTTAAGGGGCGTTGAGGACAAAGAAATTGTTGGAGTTAACTTAACATTTTTATCTAGTACCAACATGCTTGATGTTAAGACAAGACCTTTTGCCGGAAGGTTGGCTAGAAATTTCTTGTAAAAACACTAGTCCCATTCAGTTCATAATGAGAATATTTCACTCTTTTTTCCTTTTTGGTATTAGGCTAGTCTCATTATGCACATAAAGGAGGAGCCGTATGAGATGAAAATCTCATGTACGGTTCTGGAACGGAGATTCTTTGAATCGAATGACGACCGTAACGGATGTCTGCTCAATCCGAAGGAAATTACGCGGAAGCTTTACAGAATTATTATGAAGCTATGCGACTAGAAATTGATCCCTATGATCGAAGTTATATACTCTATAATATAGGCCTTATTCACACAAGTAATGGAGAACACACAAAAGCCTTGGAATATTATTTTCGGGCACTAGAGCGAAACCCCTTCTTACCACAAGCTTTTAATAATATGGCCGTGATCTGTCATTACGTGCGACTATCTCTACTATAGAAAGAACAGAAAGAGAAAAAAAAATCTACTAGTAAAAAAAAAGAGGCTTTCTACATATGCATCGTCCAAAACAACGATTTTTATCAGCTGTAGAAAAGAAAGAAACTTCATAGAAATCTAAATATGAAGAAAGATGCCGCGATACTTTATTCTATGGATAAAGGATCTAATTGATAGAGGAAGCACCGTAAAGATCAATTAGCGAGATTTTTGGTCGATACAATAAGAACTGCTTACCTATGTCATAATATGAGACAAAAGTTCGGAATCCACTTATGTAACGGAGTTGGCCCCCTGAAAGATTAAGCAGCGGTGTAGCATCAGATCCCAAAGATAGTAAGTCTTTTCTTTCTTATGAGGGAAGGTCTTTTTCAAAAATTCTATAGAAATTGATATATGAAATCGAGATAGTTACCTTTCAAAAAATTCGAATGAAAATAAAAAAATTTCGAATGATAGTAGAACGCCTATGCGTTATTCTGCTGAAGGTGGGAGAAAAGATAAAACGGATTATTAAGCAAATAAAAATTCAAGTTTGAAACTCATGTAATTAACTTCTTTTGATTAACTAAAAAAAGGGACATCAAAAGAGTTGACTGCTGAGCCGTATGAGGTAGGAAACCCTCAAGTACGGTTCTAAGGGAAGGAATTGACTGGCCTATTCCGACCGAGGAGAACAGGCCATTCAACAGGGAGATTCTGAAGTTGCGGAAGCTTGGTTCGATCAAGCCGCGGAGTATTGGAAACAAGCTATAGCACTTACTCCTGGAAATTATATTGAAGCGCAGAATTGGTTGAAGATCACAAGACATTTTGAATAAAATATTCGAATAAGATAAGAGCATTCCCTTTCTATTTCTTTATTTTTTTGCTAATTATTATTAATTATTTAATTATTATTAATAATTATAATTAATTATTATATTTTAATTATTATATATTATATATTAATTATTATATATATATATTAATTAATTAATTAATATATATATAAATTAATATATAATTAATATATATATAATATTCCATTTTTTTATTGAATATTTTTCGATTTTAGAATATTCAATAAGTTTGAGTATTTGTTAGATTTTGATATTGCTTATCATTCTATGATATTGCTTATCATTTTATGATATTGCTTATCATTCTATGATATAGCTTATCATTTTATAATGTATATTTAGATAATGTAATGAATTTCGGTAATGAATTTCGTCTAATTTATTGTTTGTTGTCCCCATTAATCAAATAAAACGAATCATTTGTATGGGAAAACACAATTAAAGAATTTTATGAATTTCATTATACCCCTTCTAAGATTGTTCCGTTTGTCTGGTATTTCATAGGAATAAAATGAAAACAAAAGGAAAGGATACATAGATGCAGACAGTAGAAAGTAGAAAATAGAGATTTTCTTTCATTTTAGAGATTTTTTTCTGTTACTGTTATTAAAACGAATAAAAGGTGATACTATATGAATACCTAAATTTCAATACGGAGACCTATTTTAGTAATGAATAATGACTTCTCGTCTGATTTGGAATAGAGTAATTAGAATAGTAATATGTTCTATGTAAATGGCCCCATCTAGGAACTTTGAATTAAGATAGGAATACACTCGGTTGCACAAAAAAATTGTTTGTGCATCCATATCCATTCGAAGCTCGGAAAGGTCCGGTCTGTCCGTTGAGCGCCCCGTGGCTATGTCATTTGGAAAGGTCTGTCCAT